TGATTGAGTCTGCTACTAATAAAAACCTACCCCTTATTATAGTGTGTGCTTCCGGCGGGGCGCGCATACAAGAAGGAAGTTTGAGCTTGATGCAAATGGCTAAAATTTCGTCGGCTTTATGTTATTATCAATCAAACAAAAAGTTATTATATGTATCAATTCTTACATCTCCTACTACTGGAGGCGTGACAGCGAGTTTTGGTATGTTGGGAGATATTATTATGTGCGAACCCAATGCCTACGTAGCGTTTGCGGGTAAAAGAGTAATTGAAGAAACATTGAATACGGCAGTACCTGACGGTTCACAAGAAGCTGAATATTTATTCGATAAGGGTTTATTCGATCCAATTGTACCACGTAATCCTTTAAAAGCCACTTTAAGTGAGTTATTTCGGTTGCATGCTTTCTTTCCTTTGAATCCAAATTCGACCGAGCAGTAAGGTCAACTCTTTCTTTTTGTATTTGTGGCAAAAAGGGTAGTTAGTTATCGTAATCAATCAAAGTAAAAATGATAAAGAATCAATCATAATAGAATAGTGGGGTTTTCGCGGTTGCCATACTAATTCTATATCTATAACTATTTCTATATCTATATATAAAGAATCAAAAGTTGCGGATCAATTTGTTTACTTTTTTTATTTGACTTCATATTCCATTCCTGATTACTACTCAGAGAACCTCTATTCTATCAACATTCTTACTTATGTAAATTTTAAATTTGGCAAATGAAAATTGCGCAAAAATGGCCTTTTGCATCTTAATATATTTCCTTGTCGAAGACTCTCCATTTTGACTAACAAGATAATTTGTCTTGGATCCGATTCGAACGGGACTTTGTAAGCAACTCTTTCTTCATTGATATTGAATTAAATTACAAGATAGGGGCAAAAGAAGAAGAAAAGATGAAGAATCAAAAAGTTGATTATCAAACATATATCTTTTGTGTCGAAGGCTAATTAAGTTTATTTAGTTAGTTCTACATTTCTTGAACTTAGTATATACTATACTCACTTGGATATAATTAGTATAATTATATAGAATTAGAATTCTAATTAAGTTAAGATAATTTTAGAACAATATAACAAACAGGTACAAATAGTCAATCGAGGTACCCATTTTATGACAGATATAAACCTTCCCTCTATTTTTGTGCCTTTCGTAGGCCTAGTATTTCCGGCAATTGCAATGGCTTCTTTATTTCTTCATGTTCAAAAAAACAAGATTGTTTAGGCTGGATGGTTAGGCCAAATCAAACTTTTTCAAGACTTAAACTTGATTGAATCATAACACGTATATCCATTTTTTTATTGGAAAGTGGAATATGTTATAATGCGTGATTTCTTTCGAACATAACATAAGCGCAAGAACTCTTATGCATACGAAAGCTTATATAGGGATCAATTTATTTGAACTCTTTTAAAAGCACGGCCGGTCCATGAGAAAGTCAGTGCTTGTATATATCTAGGGCAGGGTCCGGGGACGCTCTGTTTTTATTTTCGATCTAATGAATTTTATGAATTACCCCTACAGGTTCACATTAGGATAGTGCTAGTTGATGAGCGTTACTTCAGAAACGGAGCGTTAAGTAAAGTGTAAGTTAAATTCATTTTTGTTATTCTATCAAGTCAAATTAAATGCAACTAGATTAGTATGAATTGGCGATCAGAACGTATACGGATAGAACTTATAAGGGGGTCTCGAAAAACAAGTAATTTCTGCTGGGCCTTTATCCTTTTTTTAGGTTCATTAGGGTTTTTATTAGTTGGAACTTCCAGCTATCTTGGTAGGAGTTTGATATCTTTATTTCCCTCTCAACAAATCCTTTTTTTTCCACAAGGGATTGTCATGTCTTTCTATGGGATCGCGGGCCTCTTTATTAGCTCCTATTTGTGGTGCACAATTTCGTGGAATGTAGGGAGTGGTTATGATCTCTTCGATAAAACAGAAGGAATAGTGTGTATTTTTCGTTGGGGATTTCCGGGAAAAAATCGTCGCATCTTCCTCCAATTCTTTATAAATGATATTCAGTCTATCAGAATAGAACTTAAAGAGGGTATTTCTCCTCGACGTGTCCTTTATCTAGAAATCAGAGGCCGGGGGGCCGTTCCTTTGACTCGTACTGATGAGAATTTAACTCCACGAGAAATGGAACAAAAAGCTGCCGAATTGGCTTATTTCTTGCGCGTACCGATTGAAGTATTTTGAAATGAACCGAAGAACGTTCATTAGAATCAAAGCAAACGCATATTTTTTATATATTATATGGATATGTGGAAGATAAAAAAAGGGGGGGGGGTTGTTTTTGTCTGCAAAAAACAAAATTATGGGTTTGAAATAAAGAAATGGGTTTCTTTTTGTTTCAATATTTTGAATTAATAGGTTAGAGACAACTAGTTCGTGTAAATTAATGCTCTCTCTCGATGTTTCGTTTTCTCCCCCTTTTCGCTCTCTTCTATTTAATGAATGCCCCAACATTTTGATTTCTTATAACGATAATTGTCCAAGTTCTGGCTTTTTTTGCTCCCCCTTTTTGTTTTGATCATAACATTCAGAAAAATTTATCAATTCTTTTTGTGCTATGGCAGTCAACGCACTTTTTGCGATATTTGGAGAGTTTTTTGTCTAAAAATCCGAATTCATTAACAAAGCGGGTTTCGGGGATTCATCTAAAGGAAGGAATTGCTTAGAATTTGATCAATTGAAATAGCTGGAAACCTTTTTTTCTTATTTTAACATTTTCATTCTGTATTCTTGCAAGATTCTTCAAAATTATCAAGGACTAATTACCGAATCACAAATAAAAAACAGAGAATGATTCGATACCTTGGAATAAAACTCATTTTGGTGAAACAAAAATATTAGATCGCATAGAGTCGACGAACGAGGCCACTTTAAAAATTAACCTAACAATTTCTAAATTAAAAACATGGCAAAAAAGAAAGCATTTATTCCCCTTCTATTTATGGTATCTATAGTCTTTTTACCCTGGTGGAGCTTTATAGCATTTAATAAAAGTATGGAATCTTGGGTTACTAATTGGTGGAATACCAAGCAATCCGAAACTCTTTTGAATGATATTCAAGAAAAGAGTCTTTTAGAAAAATTCATAGAATTAGAGGATCTCTTACTGTTAGACGAGGTGATAAAGGAATACCCGGTAAAAAGTCTGCATATAGGAATCCATAAAGAAACGATTCAATTGATCAAGCTGCACAACGAAGATTGTATCCATACAATTTTGTCCTTCTCGACCAATCTAATCTGTTTCGTTATTCTAAGTGGTTATTCTTTTATAGGTAATGAAGAACTAATTATTCTGAACTCTTGGGTTCAGGAATTCCTATATAACCTAAACGACACAATAAAAGCATTTTCGATTCTTTTATTAACCGATTTGTGTATCGGATTCCATTCGCCGCACGGTTGGGAACTAATGATTGGCTCTATCTATAAAGATTTTGGATTTTCTCATAACGATCAAATTATATCTGGCCTTGTTTCCACTTTTCCGGTCATTCTAGATACAGTTTTGAAATATTGGATCTTCCGTTATTTAAATCGCGTATCCCCATCACTTGTAGTGATTTATCATTCAATGAATGACTGAAAAAGGGGTCTACCGATATTAATTCAATTCATTCAATTAGATATTAACCCAATTTGAGTGTTTGGTACTTTGGGCATAAGAATTCCAACTCGTATTGACTCTTTCTACCCTCCAGGGCAGGAAGGCCCTCCTATATTCCAGTAAGATTATTTCAGTAAATCGCAGAATCGTGGATAGGGAACTAGACTAGCGACCTACCCAATTTATTGTAGAAATTTCGGGATCAAAAATTGGACCATGCAAACTAAAAATACCCTTTCTTGGATAAAAGAACAGATTACTCGATCCATTTCCGTATCACTCATTATATATATAATAACTCAAGCATCTATTTCAAACGCATATCCCATTTTTGCACAGCAAGGTTATGAAAATCCCCGCGAAGCGACCGGTCGTATTGTATGTGCCAATTGTCATTTAGCTAATAAACCTGTGGATATTGAGGTTCCACAAGCGGTCCTTCCTGATACTGTATTTGAAGCGGTTGTTCGAATTCCTTATGATATGCAACTAAAACAAGTTCTTGCTAATGGCAAGAAGGGGGGTTTGAATGTAGGAGCTGTTCTTATTTTACCCGAGGGGTTTGAGTTGGCCCCAACTGATCGTATTTCTCCCGAGATGAAGGAAAAGATAGGAAATCTTTCTTTTCAGAGCTACCGCCCAAATAAACAAAATATTCTTGTGATAGGCCCTGTTCCGGGTCAAAAATATCGTGAAATCACCTTTCCTATTCTTTCACCGGACCCCGCTACTAAGAAAGATGTTCACTTTTTAAAATATCCCATATATGTAGGCGGTAACAGGGGGAGGGGGCAGATTTATCCTGACGGAAGCAAGAGTAATAATACTGTTTATAATGCTACAGCAGCCGGCATAGTAAAGAAAATAATACGAAAAGAAAAGGGCGGATATGAAGTAACCATAGGGGATGCCTCGGACGGGCGTCAAGTTGTTGATATTATTCCTGCGGGGCCAGAACTTCTTGTTTCAGAGGGCGAATCCATAAAACTCGATCAACCATTAACGAGTAATCCTAATGTAGGTGGATTCGGTCAGGGAGATACAGAAATAGTACTTCAAGACCCATTACGCGTCCAAGGCCTTTTGTTCTTCTTGGCGTCGGTTGTTTTAGCACAAATCTTTTTAGTTCTTAAAAAGAAACAGTTCGAGAAAGTTCAATTGTCCGAAATGAATTTCTAGATCAAGTTCATAATAAGAACCAAACTCGTGTTTGTTTATAGTTATGTATGATCACGAAAAAAAGTAAAAAAGCCCTATATGATGGGACTATGTAACTCTTATCAGATTTAAATGTTCTCGAAAATATTCATTTCTATTCGAGAATCAAATTCGATTAGATACTAGACTCCGCGTAGAATAGAACACATAGATC